TTTCAAGATTCATCCAATAGAAATAGAAAATTCAATCTTACACTTACTTCAATTCTATTTTGATATGGTATAGACATATCCTGTTCTTATACAAATAAGACTTTCTTGCCTTGCTTTCACAGCACCTCGGGGTATCTCTAAAGACATTACTTCACATTGAGTTTACAATTCTAATTCTATAGCAATTAAATAAATAAAGATAAATAAATAAAGGTGAAATCTTATGAAATTCATGTGTATTAGTAAGATGAATATATTATTAGCTAAGAGAATAATAATGAATAATATGAAAAGACTCATATGCTATTGGTATTATTTTTGTCATTACGATCCATAATAGCAAATTATTGCTTTTACAGAATGCATTGATCGATTCTATTATCTCTCCCTGTTTAAGATTAAATAGATTTGAAAAAGGGCCTTAGATATAAGATATAACAACTCGTGGATTCTCTATCGGAAAATTCCAATTATAGGCTTTGCTTTGAACCTATACTATCTCGTCGCCCGGCTTGCGCCCCCAAAAAGTCGAGTTATGAAATGAGAGTTTGAAGTCGTCAAAGACTCATTCCAAATATGGGTCTTTTGTACTCGAAATTAGGTTTCATATCAGTAAAAAAGTTGTTTTGAAGCAAACCTATACACTGGGGCGCAGCACAGCGATAGAGTCAGTCAAATGATAAATGATGTGATTCTGATCTATAAAAAAAAAGGATATTTTGAATTTTTAATGGAATCGCGAGTTAGCGGACGATTCGGCAGACAAAATGCTAAATGATAAAACCAACTCACGGAAATCGAAAGGGGGCAAACACTAATGGATTAAAAGACAATTAATTCATTATCTTTGAGACAAGACAATAAATTCTTGGGACTGCTTTTCCGCACAATAAAAGCGACGGGTCAGGGGATTGCTAATTCAGCCAAATTCCAACCCTAATATTATTGTAGAAAGTAAGCATCGGTAGAATTGGAATTTTGAATGATGGGCAATTGGTTTGGAGTAGAAAATTGGGATACAAATATAGATTGTATAACAGCCAGCCTAAGACCCATATGATTTACTATTTGATTCCATTTGTCTTGGGTCTCGTTGTAGTTTTTTTTACCCAACCCGGGCTCATGTCATGATTTTTCCTTCAAAAATCAAAAATCCCCTTCTTTTGGGTATACAAAAAGAGAAAAGGGCCTCTTGATTGTGGTCAGAGGTCAAAATCATCATATTATGTAATAGCACCATGAAGATTAATGAATATGAAGAATAGGTTTGTTTATCCGAAATTTCAAAACACCGGTTGGGTCCATTGAACTTCATTTTTACATTTTTATTAGTTTTATGCTTCGAACGATCCCAAAAGAGCGAGTGTGCTGGAATGATTCTATTCCGATGGAACAAGCACCCGGCCAGCTACAAACAATATAATAATGAGAAAAGTATACTAGAATACTATAAATACACTAAAGAATTAGTAAGATAGAAAGAAAAAGAAATGCCATTTTTTTTTTTTTCATTTTCAATTCATTACCAAATTAGGGCTATACGGACTCGAACCGTAGACATTCTCGGTAAAACAGATCAAACGTTTTATTATCGAAATGATTTGACCTGTTTCAAAGACCCAACATGCATTTTTTTTTTGCATTGGGCTCTTTCATCAACTGATAGAAAGATCAGCTAGTCCGCCATATTTTTCTTGATAAAAAGATAACAAGATGGCTCCACGTGCTATGATTCAGTATTTGTATTTCTGCTCATGAGCAATACCAAAGTGTTTCAAAGAAGAGTTGGCTTGACGTAGGTCTGCCTATGGCCTAGATCAACCTAAGTGAAATGTAGTCTCTATCGCTCTGCTCAAAGCGTCAAATATGAAACTTTATACACCTTAAAGTTCATAGGACGAAAAGAGATTTTTTGAGGTCCTTCTACTCATTCTACCTAGCATTGAGTGGTCTGAATATTGACCTTATCAATTATCAAATCTATGATGGGTTCGATTTTAGTGCCCAAATGGGCACCCTACATAATTGGACCAATCAAATATTTGTCAGGCTCTTGTTCTCTCGAATCCATGGAGTAAGACATCAATTTCTCAATAAGAGAAATTCTGTTGATTGCATGATGGACTCCTTTGAAAAACATTGGCGCGCGTGTAAACGAGGTGCTCTACCTAACTGAGCTATAGCCCTTTTATTTGTGAGAAATATTTTACTTTGTATTTCATGTCTTGTCAAGATGAATAGTACTATTCATCTTGACAAGACATGATTGATCTCTCATATGTTTCCTGTGAGAATATTGCTTAGAAGTCAAATTCTATCTATAATCCATCAATGTGAGGGGTTTCTTTTGTTTCTCTTTGTGATGATAAATAACCTACTTAACCCAGTGGTTAGAGTATTGCTTTCATACGGCAGGAGTCATTGGTTCAAATCCAATAGTAGGTAGAACTTATTAGATACCGCAGTCAATGGTATCTAATAAGTATTTCTACCCGCCTTCTTTATTCTTTGTTATTTATTTTGTACCTTTTCCATTCCCTGCTACTCCTATTCTATTGAATTGATTGATTTTTTCCTTGCATCAGAATCCGATTACCCTTGATTGAGTCGGCAGAATCAAAAAAAGAGTATATAAACACAACCTCTTTTTATTATTTGGCCACGCCAACAACTAATTACGAGATTGCATTAATAGCCTCTACTCGCGTTCTAGCTCGTCTGAGAGCTAAATTCGCCTCAATTGTTTGTCTTTTCCCTTCAGCTCTACTCAAGTTAGCTTCCGCTATTTCAAGAGTTTGCTGAGCTTCTTTTGGATTAATGTCACTACCCCTTTCCGCATCGTTTACTAAAACGGTTATTTCATTATTGACTATTCTAGCGAAACCACCCATCAAGGCTATTGTAAACCATTGTCCCTTCAGACCTATTCTCAAAATGCCTATATCTACAGCCGTGGCAATGGGGGCGTGATTTGGTAATACACCAATCTGACCACTATTAGTAGATAAAATGATTTCTTTCACTTCCGAATTCCAAATAATTCGATTAGGAGTTAGTACACATAGATTTAAGGTCATTTCTTCGATTTGCTCTCCTCGTCTAGGTTCAGAGCCTTCGCGGTAGCTTCATCGATGTTACCTACCAAATAAAAGGCCTGCTCAGGAAGACTATCTAATTCTCCGGAAAGGATCAGTTGAAATCCCCTAATTGTTTCTCTTAGACCAACATATTTTCCCGGGGAACCCGTAAATACTTCTGCTACGAAGAAGGGTTGTGATAGGAAACGCTCAATTTTTCGTGCTCTTGCTACAGTTAAACGATCCTCTTCGGATAATTCGTCCAACCCAAGAATAGCTATAATGTCCTGAAGTTCTTTGTAACGCTGTGAAGTTTGCTTAACCCTTTGCGCAGTTTCATAATGTTCCTCGCCAACGATCCGAGGTTGAAGCATGGTTGACGTTGAATCTAAAGGATCTACTGCTGGATAGATCCCTTTGGCAGCCAGTCCTCTGGATAATACAGTAGTGGCATCTAAATGTGCAAATGTTGTGGCAGGGGCGGGGTCAGTCAAATCGTCCGCAGGGACATAAACTGCTTGAATGGAAGTTATGGATCCCTCTTTGGTAGAAGTAATTCTTTCTTGCAAAGAACCCATTTCTGTACTAAGAGTCGGTTGATAACCTACAGCAGAAGGCATTCTCCCTAATAAAGCAGATACTTCGGACCCTGCTTGGACGAAACGAAAAATATTGTCGATAAATAGAAGTACGTCTTGTTCATTAACATCCCGGAAATATTCCGCCATGGTTAGGGCAGTTAAACCAACTCTCATACGAGCTCCCGGCGGTTCATTCATCTGACCATAGACTAGGGCTACTTTTGATTCTGCAATATTTTGTTCATTAATGACTCCCGATTCTTTCATTTCCATGTAAAGGTCATTTCCTTCACGAGTACGTTCACCTACTCCGCCAAATACGGATACGCCTCCATGAGCTTTGGCAATGTTGTTGATCAATTCCATGATGAGTACTGTTTTACCTACTCCAGCCCCTCCGAAAAGTCCGATTTTTCCTCCACGGCGATAAGGAGCTAAAAGATCCACTACTTTAATCCCTGTCTCAAAAATCGATAATTTGGTATCTAACTGTATAAAGGCAGGCGCAGATCTATGAATAGGAGATGTTGTGCGTGTATCTACAGGACCTAAATTATCAACAGGTTCTCCAAGAACGTTGAAAATTCGTCCGAGAGTCGCTCCACCAACTGGAACACTTAGAGGAGCTCCTGTGTTAATCACTTCCATCCCTCTCATCAGACCATCTGTTGCACTCATAGCTACAGCTCTCACTCGATTATTTCCTAATAATTGCTGTACCTCACAAGTCACATTAATTTCTTGGCCAAGAGTATCTTGACCTTTAACTACTAAAGCGTTGTAAATATTAGGCATCTTTCCCGGCGGAAAGGCTACATCCAGTACCGGACCAATGATTTGAACGATACGCCCCTGGTTTTTTTCTTCAAGTGTGGAAACCCCAGGACCAGAAGTAGTAGGATCAATTCTCATAAGAAAAAATAATCAAAAGAGAGTCTTCTTTCATTTTGCAAACCTAAAAAACAAAAAAATGTCCGAAAGAAAGTTGAGCCCTTAATCCAATAAGAAATGGGAGTTAGTACTCGATTTCACTGATACGATCCAACTGAATCCAATTCCATTCTTTAACTCAATTCAATAAGTGAAGTTTCAAGTTCAACGACCTCATTTTCAAAAAGATCAAGTAGATAAATTAAGAATCATGAGGAATTCTTTCATTTCGCTAAGATTATAGATATTCCTAACGGAATTCGAACCTGAACTCTATTTATAGATTGATTCTTTTTCTGGCATTAGCCATTGTTTTTTCTTTTTGCATATTGATTTCCACCTATTCTTCTTATAGCCTTTCTTCAGGAATTCCACCTATTTTCACATCTAGGATTTACAACTACAAGACACT